ACATAATGCATGAAAGGATCCTTAAACAACCATAGATTGGTCTGAAAGGCCTTAGCAAAAGCTTCTACAAGTACAAGATGTTCTAGTTTTCCATAGAAATAGATTCGTTCAAGAAGGGTTCCAGAAGACGTTGAATATAAATGAGAAGATTGGTTACGAAGAAAGACGAAGATGGATTCATATTCACATAGATGAGAATTATATAGGACGAAGAAAAACCTTTGATTTCTTTTTGAAAAACAAGAACTGGCTTTATTTGGAGTATTCCAACTACGATACTCATGGAGAAAGAATCGTAATAAATGTAAAGAAGAAGCGTCTTTTACCCAATAGCGCAGAGTTTGAATCAATATTTCCAGATGGGCTGGGTAGGGTATTAGTATCTCCAATACATAAATTAAATGTGAAAAATTGTCCTCTAAAAAAGGGAATATTGAATGAATTGATCGTAAATTATGAGATTTAACTATTCCTTTCCTTTCTAGCGAAGATAATAATCGGAGATAAAACGGAATTTCTACAATGACTGCAAATACTTCTGATATCATTTTAAAAGAAAAATTCTTGTTGCGTCCAAAAAATATATTTTGGTTAAAATCATTAGCAAAAAGAATCAAATGCTTCTGTTCATACTGATACATTCGCTCAATTGCACGTTTCACAATTAGTAAACTGAATTTATTATAACCTGCGTTTTCCAAAAAAATGGATCTATTTCTATTTAAACCATGATCATGCGCAAGTGCATAAATATACTCCTGAAAGATAAGTGGATATAAGAAGTAGTGTTGTTGAGATCTATTTAGCTTTAAATATCTTTGGAATTCCTCCATTTGAAATTCTAGTTGAACTAAAGGTAGAGGATTTTGAGGGTTATCAATGAAACATAGTGCGATACAGTCAAAACGAGGTATTATAGTAATAAACGAATAGATACCTCGGATACAGGTAAACTTATCAACGGATTCTCTATCCTCTCTTTTCCATTTAAACGAAAAATGTCTATTCGTATAGGATAACAAAATACTTAGAAATCCTTTATTTTTTCAACCTAATCGCTCTTTTGATTTTGGAATTTTTTTATCAATATACTGTTTCTTCTACACACATTTCTCATTTCTATTCCATAATGGAAAATGTCAATAGTTAGGATTCATAAAAAAAAAAGAATCCGTTCATGGGATAATCTCTTCCCGTATCAGGCACTAATACATTTTTAACGTCTAATTAGATCGGGTAATCGTTCAAATTAAGAACAGAAGCTCGTTGCTTTTTTCCCTATAATCAATAAATTGAAGCCATTAGGGCTCTATCTCTATCCATTTATTCATCCGACCCAACTTTAAATTGAATTCATTTTGTTCCGTTTCAAAAAAGAACACAAGGGTTTGTACCTATTCGGAAAGAATGAAATATTTCTCAGAAATCTTAGTTGATCCGACATGCTATTTTTTCCATTCATTCCCTTTCAGGATCAGTCGTGGTCTTCCAAACTTTACCGATGGTATGGACGAATCCCTCGCTTCATCCAAATGTGTAAAAGATCCTAGCCGCACTTAAAAGCCGAGTACTCTACCGTTGAGTTAGCAACCCGAATAGAAAAAGTTTATGTAGATACAATCAAAAAGAAAAAGATAGATAAATGTCAAAATTTATAGACCACCTCTTAGTTCTTATGTTATCGACTTTTCAATCAAAACCCCTATTCTTATTATATCTTAGTTCAAATTATATTCTATTAAAGAGAATCCAAGGAATCCCATTATTTGAATAATATAAGGTTATAAGGTAAAAATCAAACCTCTCGGACATAAATAAATTTATCTACTTATCACGATGAATTATATTTGTTCGATACACTGTTGTCAATATAAATGTTGAGAAAAGAATACAACGGAAAAACAAAATAAATTATATTTATTTCAATACTATTAAAAAAATAAAAAAGGGCTTGTGTTGGATTGGCACTATATAGCTGAAAAAGTTTAGATAAAGGAATAAAGAAGGAAGAAGTAGAAAAAATATCAGATTTATATTGATTTATTTTATTCAATCAATAATAAGTAACTAGAATAAAAAAAGGAGGATTCCTTGGTTATTACTTATTAGTAGAGTTCCAACGAAAACCGACCAATTGAAGGAACTCCCAGAATTTTCTATTTCTAGGATCAAGCAACTCGGGTTTTGTCGTTCTAGAACATGAGATTTTATAGAAGCAATGAAAAATAGATATGAGTAGAATCCAAAAAGGAAAAAATATAAATACAAAAATTTATAATTTATATAAGAATTACTACCCCTTTCTATTTCTTTATTTCCTTAATTAAATATTAAATTTTTTTTGATTAGGAACAAGCTACTTAAAAACCTCCGCCTTTTTTAAAAGATCCCGAACAGTTCCTGTGGGCTGAGCGCCCTTTTCAAGGAAATATAGAATAGCAGGAACGTTTAAATAACTTTGATTCTTTATCGGATCATAAAAACCTACGTTCCGAAGATCTCTTCCTTCTCTTCGGGATCGAACATCAATTGCAACGATTCGATAGACGGCTCATTGGGATAGATCTAAGTAAATGAACAAGACCCCCCCTAGAAACGTATAGGAAGTTTTCTCCTCGTACGGCTCGAGAAAAAATGATTTGGAGTTTTGTCTACGTATAGAATTATATTTAATGGCAAAGGAGTTGATAAAATAAATTATAATGGGATTTAACTCATTTTTTTTTCTTCCCCCTTCCTGAAAAAAAATCATTTGTACCCATAACTCAAGTTGGATAATTCTCAAATAGCTTAAAAGAAAAAAATCTTTAGGCAATTTATTTCATTTTTTGAATGGTCTTTAACCCCCTCTTGTTTGTCTCATTTAATCTTTCTTATTATATATTATACAGTTATTGAGACAATTGAAAAACGGCGTTTCCTTGTTCTGGGATCCTTTTTTCTTTGTTTTAAATCAGTGGGTTTAGACATTACTTCGGTGCTTCTTAATCCTTACAAAATGGCAGCAACATACCCCTTTTGTGATTTCTTTCTATCAAAGAATCATATAAACTCTCGATTCCCGCGCGATACACTTTGAATCGAAAGACTTTTATCAATTCCAACAAATTAAAAAAAAAAATTAAAAACTTGACTGAATCGGATCCTTTCGATTTATATATGGATATACTTACGAAGTTGTTCCAATTTATTGATTGGTATTAACCCTAGATTCTTGCCCCCTGAAAGATGAATCCAAAGTTTCTACCCGAGCTCCATCATGTACTCTATTTTTCATTACAACCTAACAAAAATAAGGATTCTAGTGAAAACAGAACAGATGTCGGGTCAAGAGCATCTTCATTCATAGAAAAGATGGCGGATGTAAGAATAAAAATCCACACCGGATCGTGTCCTTCAAGTCGCACGTTGCTTTCTACCACAGCGTTTCAAACGAAGTTTTACCATAACAAAACATTCCTCTAATTTGGAACCCATATGGAATTGATTCAATTATGGAATCATGAATAGTCATTGGTTCCGTCGATACATAAACATTTTCATCTATACCCTTTTTTCTTCTATACAAAGATGGTAAAAATTTTTTTTGAAGCAATCTTAGTAAAACCCCACCTATTATTGTATGTTATTGTATGAATGCAACACTTTACTTTTTATTAAAAAAACTAATAGAAATATAGCAAAGAATACGAATATGAATAAATGAATTCTTTTTTACTCTGCATCTTAAAGTGACTCAATATGGCCCATTTCCTACTTTTTTGAATACCAAAGATTCAACTCAAAAGCAATCATTAAAATTTTTTATAATCTAAAAAGTTTACTATTTAGATATCATTATTTGAATAAAGTTTTACAGTAAAGACTAAAAATTTGATTATCATAAAAAAATAAAAATCTCTTTTCTTTTCGAATTGAACCATCAACGATTTAAGATTTAAAGCAGATAAATGAATTGAACAAAAACCCCATTTTTGTGTGAAGATAGATAAAAAAGACCGATCTAAGAGAAGATTTAGGTACTTGTTCTTTCAATTTTAATTTTCTTAATAAGATAAGATGAACGAAGTAGGGGTTTTTCATACCTATCAGATAGACTGAACTACAGTCTTTATTCTGGATCCGTTACATATGTAACTTGATTCGTTGTTAATGAGATTCGGACATACACAGATATAGAGATATTTAAATGAAGACCTCCTGTTACTGTTACTAATTAAGAACTATCTAACCCACGACTCTCTGGGAATGCTGAATCAGAACAAAAAAAAGGATCCCCTTTGGGGAAAGGATACTCTCTAGGGACAAAGACAAACAAGTCCAGATTGGGTGCTTGCTCGTAATTTTTTAGTTTACCCAAACCCAGTCTTGTCTTAAGAGACGTAATCCCATTAATCCCATTAATTGAATGTAATAACCTTACTCTTGTTTAGAATAGAATAAAGAGATCCTAATAATTTTTGGCTACCCCATTTAAGTTTAATTTGAATGGATAAAGAATAAGATATAGGAAAGAAGGGCTCTTTCTTATTGTGATTCAAAATAAAATATATCGTTGAAAATTAAAAAAGATATGAGACGTAAGGTTTTTCTTCAAATTAAGTAGCTAAACCCCTTCAATATGCAATATGAAGGGAATGAACATATGATGAAAAATCTGTCATACTTTATTTTATTTTTTAATTAGTTGAATTCAACTAGGGTGTGACCTATGTTACCATCATATCTTGATCACAAACAAATATATTTAGTACTATCTGTATGTTGTGAAAAACAAAGATATGATTCATAAAAGAATATTTATAAATTATAAAAGAAACAAGAATGACATTCTATCCAATATTAGGCATTTAAACATAACGTTATTTTCAAAAGATACTTTTACTCTGATACAAGGTATATACCTGGGACGAAAGGATTCGAACCTCCGAATACCGGGACCAAAACCCGTTGCCTTACCACTTGGCCACGCCCCATCTATATTTCCATTCTACACTAAT